GAAAGTTTTGTACTATCATCCATAGATCCTTTATTCATACTCATTCAATTGGAAAAATTGAACCAATCAAAAAAATTATGCTTCTCGACTCCATAATCCAAATTTTTTATTAAGATTTTTATTGCCTTTTGGATAGAAATCGTGAGAATGTATATTCTTTCCTCAAATGTCCTATTGAGGGGGAAAGGATTAAATCTTTTTAAGAAATAAAGTTTTTGATCGGAATATGAAAAAAACGGAAAGACCCCTTAACTATTTAAGTTGTTAATAGAACGAATCACACTTTTACCACTAAACTATACCCGCTACATATTCATTATTGGATATGAATGGACTATTTGTCCAACAAAGTAATCAGACGTAGTCAAGATAGCATCAGAATCATGAAAATTCCAGCATTAACACGTATTTTGTTCTGCTGCGGCGCGGGATTGAAAAAAAGAATAGGTGAATAGCAAAAAGTTTAGTCAAATTTAAAGAATTTAATTAAATAATTTAAATAGTGTACTAAAGTTTTAAGTATTCTTTTTTTGAAACTTCCCTTCACTTGAACCGCCAGATTTTCTGAATTCGGGTAAATTGGGCCTCAAACTTTCAAGCTTGTCCTTTGCTTTGAACAAGTAAAAGATTTAAAATCTTAGAAATATGTGTTTTCTATTTGAGATTCTTTCTCTTATAAGATTTCTAAGATCTATTTCTTTTCTTTCTTAATACTTCCTTCTTATTAAGATTTATTAAGTGAATTAGAATTATTAAGATGAATATAATACTGAACTTCAACTTTCATTTATAATGAAATTCGTTTTTCATTAATGAATTTCTGAATATTATACTTAAGAATAATAAAAGAAAAGAATAATAAAAGAAAGACGAAAAATATTAGTACTATATTACATTACTATTATACTCTAATACTATTACTAGATATTACTAGAACAGAACACTTTTACTATAAAGACTAAATATTCTAATTTAGACTCTAATTTACTAGAATGACTTAGAAGATACTAAGAATAGATATAGAATCTCTAACATTTTAGATTTCAATTTCATATTTCAATATAGATTTCAATATAGATTTCAATATAGAATATATCATATTCATATTAAGATAGAATTATAGAATAGATAGAATATTCTATATTAATCTAGATATAGATAATTTCTTAAAGAATTTCTAAGATAATCTATCTATTAGAATCTTATCTAATTTCTAAGAATTAGGAATGGCAATGAAAATGACTCTTCTTGTTTCAATAACAATTTTTCTTCGTTGGAACAAAAGAAGTACTGGCCCGGCCAGTACTTATACTTAACCAGGCCGGGGAAATGAACCTTTTGTACAAAATAAAAGAAGTAAGGTATTCTTTCTATTGGAGAAATCTGTTTCGAAGAAAATAAAAATGGTTCTCAATCTTCACTTCACGTGTGAAATCACATGAGAGATTTCCAATTTTGAATGGGGAGAGATGGCTGAGTGGACTAAAGCGTCGGATTGCTAATCCGTTGTACGAATTATTCGTACCGAGGGTTCGAATCCCTCTCTCTCCGACCCCCCTGATAACTTGAGATTTTATAATCAGAAGAAATTTCGATTATTTTCTTTTATGAATCTTTTCTCTTTATCTAGCATCTATTCCATTTATTTCTACATTTACCTATGAAATACCTATGAAAAAAAAAAGTAAAAACGAATCTCATCTCTTTTTTTATTCTTCACGCCCAGGATTACGCCCCGGATCATTAGATAAGAATCCGAAGATGAAGAGAGAAACAAAGAATATTACTACTGTGTAAACGAATAGTTTAAGAGTAAGCATTACAAATCTCCAAGATAAGATCTTTTTTTTTAAGGAAATAGATCGCCTATTTTACGACACACACTATACAATACACTATTTTGATATGACGCTCTAAAGATGAAAAAAGAAGGAAGTTTTTTTTTCAATTTATTTTTACGAATTTCTTTCTAATGTAATATTCTAATGTAATAAGATTCGTATTTTTTCATTACCAAAGATTTCTTGCCATATCCATATCTATAATTAGATATTGTATGGAATCTTCTAAAGGAAAGGTCAGAACAAAAGAAGAAATAAGTTGATTAGCTGATTAAAGATCATCGCCCCCTTCCCTTATTCAATTTCAATATAATATACAATTATACAATAGAAAATATCAGAATTTCGCTTTTTGAATCGAGGGTTCCTAATTTCCAGACTGATCTGAATCTTATTTCTGATCTTATTTATTTTAAGAAGAAAAATCTCATCTTTTTTTTATCGAAGAAATTCTGAATTGAATCGAGATTTCCTTTTTATCGAAAACTTACAGCAGCTTGCCAAACAAAGGCTAAGAGAAAAAAGAGTAAAGGGATAATCGGCATAACGTCTACGATTGGATTGAAAAAGGCATAAGCCTCGGGCAATTTGGCGAAGAAAAAACTACTCGAATAAAGGGTAGAATTAAGACAGATACAGATTAAACTAAAGATATTAAACATAACAAATATTCTTTTCTTGTTCTTAAAGATTAAAATGAAATTGAAATGATAAGAAATTATCAGATTGGATTGAGTTGTTTTTCTGAGGGATTTTTTAAAAGAAAAAAGCAGATAAAAGAAAGAAATTCTGATTTTTCTTTGACTTCTCCCCAATCAAGAATCCTTCCTTACATTATCCAATCAAATAAGAATACAAGGAATTCTATTTTCATACAATATCTTAATTGAATTCTAAGTAATGATCAATTAATCTTTTTGATTCTATATCTATTGTGTTGAATCCCAGCGACAACATGTCCTATATTTCTTTTGGTTGGTTATTGACGAATAACCAATATTTAGCTTAGTTTTTCTTACACCAAATCAAAATGGGGCGTGGCCAAGCGGTAAGGCAACGGGTTTTGGTCCCGTTACTCGGAGGTTCGAATCCTTTCGTCCCAGATCGTTTGCATCAGAAACGAAGGATTCTTCTCTAATTGAAATTGAAAATGGAATTCAACAATTTTATGTTTCATGTTGGATACACTGAATTCTAAGATTTATTCTTAGAATCATATCTTTTTTTTTTACTTTTTTACTAAAGTATTTTATTCTTAAATATTCGTGATTATTTTCGTTAACGATTCTTTGTTTTCTATGATGGAGATGATGATGAAGATGGAGATGGATGCCAAAAGATCAGAATCCTCGGATTCTGATTTTCTCTTTGATCTTACCTTACACCAGACTTTTTCTACTCCATAATAATGAAAACAAAGAAACTTTATTCTCAAACTATCTCTCTGATTTAAATGAAATGAAAATCAGATTCAATTGGAGATGGTAAATAATAATATTATAATCATGAAATCCTATTTCATAAATAAAAAATGAGAAAATATTCATACTTCATGATTAATATTCATATTAGAATATATTAATACATAAATACAGAATTCTTACATAAGAATATATATTCTATAATCTTATTATTTTATAATTTCTATAATTGAATATTTATGAATATTGAAATGAAATCTTTGGTTTAGTATAGTTATTAGTTAGTATAGTATTATAGTATTTCATAGTATTATAGTATTTAGTTAAAAGTATTTAGTTAAAGTGGCTAAAAACTTTTATCCATTCATGGGGATTTCATTTTCATTTGAATGAAATGAAAGTCAAAGGCCTTTTTTTGAGGTTTCTAATTTCTTTTCTTTTTTGAAAAGGAAAAGAAGGATCTTTTAGGATGGACAATCTCGAAAGATTTGTTGAAGATTTAAATAAGTTTGCTTAAAACTTATTTGTTTTTTTCATGTGATATTATTCATATGAGAAAATCTGGGGTAATTTGAAGTGAAATCTCCGGATAAAAACTTATTTTTAAGTGTATATTATTATGTATCGGTTCAACCAATGACTATTCATTATTCCATATTGAATCAATTGCATACGGTTCCAATTTAAAATATAATCAAAATTATAGGGATGTTATGGTAAAACTTCGTTTGAAACGATGTGGTAGAAAGCAACGTGCGACTTGAAGGACATGATTGGATGTGGATTCTTACATCCACCATTTTCTATACGAATGAAGATGCTCTTGTCTCGACATAGTTTGTTCTGCTAGGAACCTAATTGAATTTGTCTTGGGTTGCTAAATAAAGATACTAATGGTATAGAAAGGTATAGCATATGATGGAGCTCGAGCAAAAATGATTGATTCATTTATCGGGGGAATAATCTAGGGTTAGTGACAATCAATAAGTTAGACCAACTTTGTAAATAGATCATCAATATAGAAATAGAGATAAACGGAGAGGTTCAAATTTGAACAATTTTTTGAAATGAAAAAGAAATCAAATTTGTTGAAATTTTCAAACTGTTTCGATCAAGAGTGTATCACAAAGGAATCAATCGTTCGTATTATTTTTCCCTTTTCCATAGAAAAAACAAAAGGTATGTTGCTGCCTTTTTGAAAAGGAGTAAGGATCACCGAAGTAATGTCTAAACCTAATGATTTCACAAAGCGCAAAGCAAAGACAACAAATTCCGGAACAAGGAAACACTCTTTTTACTAGTCTCAACAATTGGATCAGAATGAAAAAAAAAAATAGATCCGAAAGGAGACAAAAAAAGAGGTTAGAGACAGCTCAATAAATTCTAAGGATTTCCTTTCAAACTCTTTCAAAACTACCCAACTTGAGTTAGGAGTACGAATGAATTTTCTTTTCTTTTTCTGTAAAGAAGGAAAAAAGGCTCAAATTACAGTCTAATTCTTTATGGATCCATTTTTCTTCCTATCTATCTATATAGATAGAAATAGAAATTCTAGAAATTAGAATCATTTTTTCTTGAGCCGTATGAGGAGAAAACCTCCTATACGTTTCTAGGGGGGGCTTTTTTTATTTACATCTATCCCAATGAGCCATCTATCGAATCGTTGCAATTGATGTTCGATCCCGAAGAGAAGGAAGAGATCTTCGAAAAGTGGGTTTTTATGATCCGATAAAGAATCAAACTTATTCAAATGTTCCTGCTATTTTATATTTCCTTGAAAAAGGTGCTCAACCCACAGGAACTGTTTATAATATTTTAAGGAAGGCAGAATTCTTTAAAGAATTTCGAGTTTCTTTTGATAAAAAAGAAAGTAAAAAAAAGAATCGTGAATAAAAAAAGGATAGGGTAACTAACTTTGTGTAATTCTTTATTCAAAGTTTCTTCTTTTTTTGTTCTATTCATACTTATTTTATTCTTCCTTCTTTTTCTTATTCGTATTTTTTTCTTGCTTCTTTTTGTCGAACCCCCCAACAAGGGGGGTTCTTCTTGTATTTGTATTGTACCTTTCTTTTTTTGATTAAAGAAAGCCGCTATTTTTTCTATCTTTACCTTTTCCTTAATTCCTTCTTTTTTTTCCGCTCAAAGTTATTATTTATTCTTTATTTTGCGCTAATCCAACACAAATTTCTATATAATTTCTTGATAAAAAGTCCATTCATATTGACAATGGCGTCTCAAACAAATATAATTTGATCGTATATAAATAGATCTTTTTATCCCCATTCCCTTATTGGATCTTTCCTTCACTTTAGTAAAATTAGTAAAATGGATGAGTTTGCTGGACTTTTTTTATTTCGATCATATCTACACCTCATATTGATCCGGGTTGCTAACTCAACGGTAGAGTACTCGGCTTTTAATTGCGACTATGATCTTTTACACATTTGGATGAAGGAATTCGTCTAGACTATTGGTAAAGTTTATAAGACCGCGACTGATCCTGAAAGGTAATGAATGGAAAAAAAAGCATGTCGTAAAAAGAAATAGAAAAAAGAATAATAGAATATAATCATAGAAAAATCAGATTTCTAGTACTCAGTAATAGAAATAGAACGAGAATCTTTCTTTTTATAACAATTTTTAAGTTCAGTAAAGTATTTCGGGTCTAGTGAATAAATGGATAGAGCCTTATGGCTCCAATTCGAGTAAGACAAAAAAGAAACGAGCTTCCTTTCTTAATTTGAATGATTACCCGATCTAATTACTAATTATACGTTAAAAATAGATTAGTGCCTGATGTGGGAAAAGGTTCTCTTGTAAATTGTCAGTGGACCATTGATTCTCTTTTTTTTATGAATCCTAATTATTCTTTATTGTGGATTGGAGACGGATGTGTAGAAGAAATAGTATAGTGATAAAAAAAGAATCTTTTCCAAAGTCAAAAGAGTGATTGGGTTGCGAAAATAAAAGATTTTTACCCCTTTTTCTTTTATTGTTATTCTAGTTATATTAACAAGGAAAAGAAAACCAAATTGGATAGAAAGGGAAAGGAAAAAGATCTGTAGATTGGGCTCTCTGTCTCCGGGGTATATATTCTTTATTTGTTCTGACTTTTATATAATCTTTTACTTCTTAAATTCTCATTATGTTTTTTACATCAAAGTACAGTATAAAAGTATATATATATATATTAATAATAGACTATATTATGAGTATTAGAATATCTTATTAGTTAGTAGAATTATTTCTTAGAATAATAGAAGAATTTATTCTTCTATTTTCTTATAGTTATTATAGTTCTAAGTTAGACTCTTTTCTTCTAAATACTCTTTTACTATAAGAGAAACAATATACTACATACAGCATACGCATACGCCGTTCTGACCATATTGCACTATGTATCATTTCATAACACAAGAAGTGCCTCTCTTTTTTGGTTACATTAGAAATGTATTTCAATAGCAGAATTACAAATTACAAGGATATTTAGATTGAAAAAAGATAGATTTCGGCAACAAAACTTCCTATATCCGCTACTCCTTCAGGAGTATATTTACTCACTTGCTCATTATCATAGCTTAAATAGTTTGATTTTTTACGAACCTGTGGAATTTCTAGGTTATGACAGTAAATTTAGTTTAGTACTTGTGAAACGTTTAATTATTCGAATGTATCAACAGAAATCTTTGATTTCTTCGGTGAATTATTCTAACCAAAATGGATCTTGGGAGCACAAGAATTCTTTTTCTTCTCATTTTTCTTCTCAAATGGTATCAGAAGGTTTTGGAGTCATTCTGGAAATTCCATTCTCGTCGCAATTAGTATCTTCCCTTGAAGAAAAAAGAATACCAAAATCTCAGAATTTACGATCTATTCATTCAATATTTCCCTTTTTAGAGGATAAATTATCGCATTTAAATTATGTGTCAGATCTACTAATACCCCATCCCATCCATCTGGAAATCTTGGTTCAAATCCTTCAATGTTGGATCAAAGATGTTCCTTCTTTGCATTTATTGCGATTGTTTTTCCACGAATATCATAATTTGAATAGTCTCTTTACTTCAAAGAAATCCATTTACGTATTTTCAAAAAGAAAGAAAAGATTCTTTTGGTTCCTACATAATTCTTATGTATATGAATGCGAATATCTATTCCTGTTTCTTCGTAAACAGTCTTCTTATTTACGATCAATATCTTCTGGAGTCTTTCTTGAGCGAACACATTTCTATGGAAAA